CTTTATGAGTGAACTAGAAATTATTGTTTCTAGTTATTTGAATAGGGGGTCTAAGTCTAAGAAAAAGAATCATACATGTAATGATACTGAATCCAGTTGGAAAAAGAACATTATTAGTAGCATTGATAGTTATCTTCATTTTGAAGTCAGTATTAATAGTTCTATTTCAAGTAGTACCAACAATTACAGTGAAAGTTACATTTATAATTTCATTTGTACTGAAAATAAAAATAGTAGTGAGAGTGATCGTTCTAGTATAAGAACTAGTCAAAATATCGATCCTTTCTATAAATTCAGACATTTATGGGTTCAATGTGAAAATTGTTATGGATCAAATTATAAAAAATTTTTTGGTGAAAGAATGTATATTTGTGAATTTTGTGGATATCATTTGAAAATGAGTAGTTCAGATAGAATTGAACTTTCGATTGATCCCGGAACTTGGGATCCCATGGATAAAGATATGGCATCTGTAGACCCCATTGAATTTGATTCACCCGTTGAATTTGATGAAGAACCGGATTCTGATATAGATCATGATTTTTCAGAAGAACCGTATTCTGATTCTTATATAGATCATGATTTTCCAGAAGAAGCGTATTCTGATTTTTCAGAAGAACCGTATTCTGATTCTTATATAGATCATGATTTTCCAGAAGAAGCGTATTCTGATTTTCCAGAAGAACCGGATTCTGATTCTGATAGAGATCATATCGATTTTCCAGAAGAAGCGTATTCTGATTTTTCAGAAGAAGCGTATTCTGATTTTCCAGAAGAACCGGATTCTGATTCTGATAGAGATCATATCGATTTTTCAGAAGAAGAACCGGATTCTGATTCTGATAGAGATCATATCGATTTTTCAGAAGAAGAACCGGATTCTGATTCTTATATAGATCGTATCTATTCTTATCAAAGAAAGACAGGTTTAACTGAAGCTGTTCAAACAGGCATAGGTCAACTAAATGGTATTCCCATAGCTATTGGCATTATGGATTTTCATTTTATGGGGGGTAGTATGGGATCCGTAGTAGGCGAGAAAATTACTCGTTTGATCGAATATGCTACTAATCGATCTCTACCTGTCATTATTGTGTGTGCTTCTGGAGGAGCACGCATGCAAGAAGGAAGTTTGAGCTTGATGCAAATGGCTAAAATTTCTTCTGCTTTATATAATTATCAATTAGATAAAAAGTTATTCTATGTAGCAATTCTTACAGATCCTACAACCGGTGGAGTAACAGCCAGTTTTGCTATGTTAGGAGATATCATTATTGCTGAACCTAATGCAACCATTGCATTTGCGGGTAAAAGAGTAATTGAACAAACATTGAATACGACAGTACCCGAGGGTTCACAAACATCTGAGTATTTATTCGAAAAAGGTTTATTCGACCTAATAGTACCACGTAATCTTTTAAAAGGTGTTCTGAGTGAGTTATTTCAACTCCACGGTTTCTTTCCTTTGAATCACAGTTCCAAAAATTAAAGTATAGCACTAAATTCGCTTATTTTATTTGTAGCGAACAAAAATAAATATTTAATTCATCGTAATCGTAATTAAAAGAAACAATATATATATTGTTTTCCTTGTTGACATAAGTTCTCCTTGTAGATAGACAGAGGTTTCGGATAATTATATTTTTTCTTTTGTTTTTTATTTATAATTTTTTATTTAATTTAATATATTAAAATAATATTAATTATTATTTTAACTTATATTATAATATTCATTATTATATTACTTATTATTTAAATATATATATATTCTAAATATTATAGTTTCTATCTAATCATACAGTTAATAGAATTATAGTTGATATTATTTATCACTTATAAATAATATTATTTACAATATAATAATAACTTGATATTACTTATGATAGATATATCCTAAATAAGCATAAAAGAGGATATCTTTTTAATAGATAGAAATAGTAAATCGAGGCATCTATTCTATGACAGATTTCAACTTACCCTCCATTTTTGTACCTTTAGTGGGCCTAGTATTTCCGGCAATTGCAATGGTTTCTTTATTTCTTCATGTCCAAAAAAATAAGATTGTCTAGACCCAATGGTAATGAATCTTATCAAGTGATTTCAACACTGTATGATAATATGGATATTTATTTCGTGTAATATGGTATGATATGTGGCTTTTGCCAAACACACAAGTGAAAGAACTTTTATGCGGATATATAATATCTGTATAAATGCATGTATATGTGGATATAGCTGGTTCAAAATGAATTAGCGAATATAAAAAATGGAAAGTCAATGTATCTAACTAATTACTCCCGATGTTTCACATAACAATAGTGCTAGTTGGTGAAAGTTACTTCGGGGTCAAGAAAGGTAAAGTCAAATTTATTTGGGTTATTCGCTCAATTCCAATCGAATGCAACTGAATGCAGTATAGTATGAATTGGCGATCAGAACATATATGGATAGAACTTATAACGGAATCTCGAAAAACGAGTAATTTTTGCTGGGCCTGTATCCTTTTTTTAGGTTCACTAGGATTCTTAGTGGTTGGAACTTCCAGTTATCTTGGTAGGAATTTGATCTCTGTATTTCCATCTCAGCAAATCGTTTTTTTTCCTCAAGGGGTTGTGATGTCTTTCTATGGGATCGCGGGTCTGTTCATTAGCTCCTATTTGTGGTGCACTATTTCGTGGAATGTAGGTAGCGGTTATGACCGATTCGATAGAAAAGAGGGAAGAGTGTGTATTTTTCGTTGGGGATTTCCTGGAATAAATCGTCGCATCTTCCTTCGGTTCCTTATGAGAGATATCCAATCAATCAGAATAGAGGTTAAAGAGGGTCTTTATACTCGTCGTGTCCTTTATATGGAAATCAGGGGCCAAGGAGCCATTCCCTTGACTCGTACTGATGAGAATTTGACTCCACGAGAAATTGAACAAAAAGCTGCCGAATTAGCCTATTTTTTGCGCATACCAATGGAAGTACTTTAAAACGAACTCGAACTAAAGTAAAGAATAAATATCTTCTCATGGTGGGGAAAAGAACTTGCTAATTCCCCTTTTTAATAAAAGGCAAGTTTCCTGATTCTTTTATACTAGAAGTCTAATCTAACTAACTAATCTAATAATTAATTTGTATCTATATTAATTTATATCTATAAATTAATCAAACCTATCCGAACATGTATTTCGTAATACATAATTCATCTTTTTAGGCCCATGATTTTTAATTGATACCCTTTTTCTGATTATACAGTAAAAGGTTTCGTTTCGAAAGAATTAATGTAAGTTTTTTGGTCTCGAAACTTGATTCGTTACTTAAAGTGGGTTTTGGAGTATTTATCGAAAGGAACAAATGAAAATGAAATTGGTTTGAATTTGCCCAATTGAGATATCTTAAATATATTACAAATAAAAAAGGAAAGGGATAGATCCAGAGGTCACTACTTTGTTATACAACTCGTGCTTCAGAGAAATATCAGATAAAGTCGACGAATGAAGCAGGTTCATTAAAAAAAAAAATTCAATTCACAGATCAAAATGAAAAAAAAGAAAGCATTGGCCTCTCTTCCTTATCTTGCATCTATGGTATTTTTACCCTGGTGGGTCTCTTTCTCTTTTAATAAATGTCTGGAACCTTGGGTTACTTATTGGTGGAATAGCAGACAATCCGAAACTTTTTTAAATCATATTCAAGAGAAAAACGTTCTAAAAAGATTCATAGAATTAGAGGAACTATTCCTATTGGATGAAATGATAAAAGAGTACCCGGAAACACATATACAAAAACTTCATATAGGAATACACAAGGAAACAATACAATTGGTCAAAGCATGCAATGAATATGATCTCCATATCATTTTACATTTCTCGACAAATATAATCTGTTTCACTATTCTAAGTGGTTATTTTATTCTGAGTAATGAAGAACTCATTATTCTGAATTCTTGGGTTCAGGAATTCCTCTATAACTTAAGTGACACAATAAAAGCTTTTTCGATTCTTTTAGTTACTGATTTATGGGTCGGATTTCACTCGACCCGTGGTTGGGAACTAATGATAGGTTTGGTTTACAACGATTTTGGATTGGATCATAACAATCAGATTATATCTGGTCTTGTTTCCATTTTTCCAGTTATTCTAGATGCAATTGTTAAATATTGGATTTTTCATTATTTAAATCGTGTATCTCCTTCGCTTGTAGTAATTTTTCATTCAATGAATGAATAAAGAACTCATTTGATTTCATCATATCAATAAAATTAGAATCCTTCTTCCTTTATAAATAAATAGAAATTAAGCATTTAATTAAAAATTTTACTTAATTCCTTATACTTTCATCTGCTCAAGGTATTCATCATATATTCCAGTACAATTATTCTAGTACAATGCCAAACTCGTGTATAGATAACTAGTATAGTTACCTATCTAATTTATTGTAGAAACTCCGAAATTAATGATTGGACATGCAAAATAAAAATGCTTTTTCTTGGGTAAAGGAAGGGATGACTCGATCCATTTCTGTATCGATCATGATATATGTAATAACTCGGTCATCCATTTCAAATGCATATCCCGTTTTTGCGCAGCAGGGTTATGAAAACCCGCGAGAAGCAACGGGACGAATTGTATGTGCCAATTGTCATTTAGCTAATAAACCCGTGGATATTGAAGTTCCGCAAGCTGTGCTCCCTGATACTGTATTTGAAGCAGTTGTCCGAATTCCTTATGATAAGCAACTGAAACAAGTTCTTGCTAATGGTAAAAAGGGAGGTTTGAATGTAGGGGCTGTTCTCATTTTACCCGACGGATTCGAATTAGCCCCCCCTGATCGTATTTCTCCCGAATTGAAAGAAAAGATTGGAAATTTGTCTTTTCAGAGTTATCGTCCTAATAAAAGAAATATTATTGTGATAGGTCCTGTTCCTGGTCAGAAATATAGTGAAATCATCTTTCCCATTCTTTCCCCCGACCCTGCTACGAAGAAAGATGTTCACTTCTTAAAATATCCCATAT